CGATTAGATATCTGTGTAACAATTTATGTTTTGGGGTTTACATATACCCATATATATTGTTATAATTGAAATGGAGATTGAAATGTCTAAATTGAAAATAAAAAATACTGAATAAACGCTGATTAGTTATGTATCCTTTTTTAGTTTCTTGTGTCATTAGGAAAACAAAATTTGACAATTTGATATTCAGACTCATTCATGAATTTGAAGCCAGGAGTCAATAGTTAATGGTTCAAATTTGTCATCAACTTGTTTTTTGTGACTAAAAATCCACATTTTACTTTTCAATAGAAAAGGGAGGGGAGGTTTTTAGGCATTATGTTTGTGTGTTTTGAGATACTATACTATACAATCAATCGAATAAGTGGATCAAATTAAATCAAAAAGAGGAAAGGGCTCTTCTTTTCGTAAAATAATTAAGAAAAACAGGCTTACAAGATACAAGTACAAAAGAAGAGGTTCAGTAATCCAACCTTAAGCAGGAGAATTTCCATCTATTTTTTTGTATTATTTTGGCGATATGGCCGAGTGGTAAGGCGGGGGACTGCAAATCCTTTTTCCCCAGTTCAAATCCGGGTGTCGCCTGATCAATAAAAGACTCGAAATCTCTTATTCTGTTCTGTTGATATATATATAACTCACCGAATTTTTCCCCGGCAGTAGAAACGGATTATGCATTTGGCCTGGGGGTTTTCTAAAATATTGTAGTAAATCTTTGCATCTAGTATTGTAGTAAATCTAGGATTAAAAAGATTATAATGGTGGAAGGGCTATCACGACTTCCAAGATCACCCTCTATTCTACTACTAATGTAGTATATACTGGCTGAGTCTTTAATTCCGTTGGATAGACAGATTGGATAGACAGATGCGAAATATAATTAAATTAGCAGTTTAGTTGTGTAAAGACCGGAAGATCCTTTATTTTATATACTTAATTACTTAATAATAAGAATATTTACTGTATATCTATACAGACTCACGAGAATTTATGAGTGTTCACATTCAATATTAGACTGAATGGAGAATATAATCTATAGAAATAAAAACGTCAAAAAGAACAGGCCTTATTATTCCTATACTATATGTTCCATTAGTAACATTCCCTTAAGGTGTCATTGCCTATTTTACTTGTGTTTAGTCTTTCCCAATTAGAAGTCGTATAGGAATTTAGTATAAGTTTTTGGGATTAGTTCATCAACAGTGTTCGGTTAGAATCCCTTTTTGACTCTGCGCCGTTGATTCCACTATTATTAATGAGCAATAATGAAATAATTCCTTCATAGAGATAGGGGACATAATTCACATGGATATAGTAAGTCTTGCTTGGGCTGCTTTAATGGTAGTCTTTACTTTTTCCCTTTCACTCGTAGTATGGGGAAGAAGTGGACTCTAGAGGTACTACGAATTGATTGAGGAATCAAACCATATCAATTGTTTTATAGATTGTTCTGCAACATGTTTTGAATTATTAATATTAAAAAAATATATATATATATTCAATTCATTTAGGACTTACCTTACATTGGATTCTAGTGGAGTAATGTATTCTATGACTAAATTTCTTTCAATCAAAGAGATATTTCAAGGGTTCCCATATTTATATCTCGAAAGCAAAGGGATACAGATTATTGAAATTTTATTCCAACCAAATTCTTCCTAAATTTTATATTTCAATGAACGGGCTCTTCCCATAATTTTAGTTTTAGATGGAAACTAAAGAAGGCCCGACTCCCTTTTTTGTTTCACTCTTTACTTTTCCTGCTCAAAAAGGAATTTTTTAAGTGTATACACGATTTCTATGATAAAAAATTAGGCATAGTAGTTGTATAACGAGAGAATATGCATAATAAAATCTTGCCTTGGGAATCACATATTGCGCACTTCCCGATTCTTTTATTATTTTAGAAATGGAATTTCGACTTTATCAGGGTTTCAAGCATTAAAAATTTGTGAGGTTTTTTATTTTATTATACTTATTCCCTTTTAAAATCCGAAGAAGTGCCCATAGAACTCCTGTAAATTTTTTCTTAGGAATAGATGCCGATAATGCTTTTTCCTTCGTTGACGAGACTGAGATTGCAAATAATAAGAAATCTCTAAATTATAACTAGAAAGTAAAACAAGACAGTTTTTTAATATTGATCGAAAAAATATGTATCAAAAAAGAGAATTGGTTCTATGTAAATTCCATATATTATCTTGATATTTACATTTACATATATCAAGATAATATTGTAGATTGATCGACACGAAGTCCCTGTCTTTATTATAAAGTACAACTTTATACACTACACTAACACTAATAGATATGGTAAGAAAGAAATATATATTTCTTTCTTACTATACTATAGTATCAGATCTGATAGAATACTGTCGATTCTAGTCCGCTCATTTCATTTAAGACGCCAAATTGGAATCATTTTCTCTTTTTTTATTCAATCTTTGATAAGAACTCAGAAATCAAGTTTCATTCAAATTAATTAATCCTTTTTATTTTG